TTTCTAGTTACTTCGTTCTCTATTTCTATTTGATAGAATCTTTAGGAAAAGAAGAAAATTTCCGTCGAGCTAAAAAAATAGATCGATGTTTCTAGTAAACTAAAAAAATCGTTTAATAGCTATTTTGCTTCACTCTCTCCTATACAAAACAAATAATAAAAAAATGGGAAGATTTAGTTACGATTGGAAACAAATTTTAGATATCTTTATCCCTAGATCCTTTACTTATATTCAAAAATTGGGATTCTTGATCCAATTGCAAAAACTTATGTTTCATAATTTTAGAATCAATTCTAAATTGTATACAAATTACGATAATGTATACAAATTACGATAATTTATATTATTCCTCGAATTGCTCGTTGAGAGGTATAAAGGATGAAATCCCTTAAAGTAAGAAATAAAGTTTTTGATCGTGATATGAATCACGCAAGGGACCCCTTAACTATTAAGGGATCGATAGAACGAATCGCACTTTTACCACTAAACTATACCCGCTACAATACCATTATTGTATATAAAAAGATCTTTTGTCGAACAAGGGAATCAGTCCTAATTATCAAATAGGTGCAGAATTTTATGATAAATAGAGTGTTTCCATGTTTCGTAAAGGGCCCCCTAATGAAATTTAGAAAAGGGGGCAAATCTCATTTTTGGATTTTGTTGAAGCTATTTTGACAGTATAGATCTCGACAAAATTACTAAACTAAATTCATAACACAAAAATGCATTATGCAAGAATCCATAGTTCTATTTCTTTTTTTAGATACGTTACCTGATTAATTCGTATGATATACGATCACAAAGTTATTTTTATTTTTGTTTGATCATATTCAAATGTTTGAATTAATTACAAGTTTGTTTCAAATCTGATACAGAAAAAGAAATCATTCTTATCCAGGATTCATGGGAAAAAAGAGCTGTGCTAGTACCTAGCTGGACTCTGATTGGATAAAAAAACAAACTAAAAAAGAAAATCTAAAATTATAGATTTAGATTATCTATTTAGTATAAGTATTTATTAGTATATATACAGTATAGTATTTATTTAGTATATATATAGAATTAATAAGAATTAATATATATTTGAATCTATATTTATGAGTTAATATAGAATTATAATCAAATAGAAAAAAGATAGATAAGATATATCAAATGAAGATCAATCAATATCAAATAAGATATATAGAAGGCTTTTTTCGAGCCCTACTTTTTGTTCTTTTTGTTTATGCGAGGTATCATAAGCATAATAATTTCATTTTTTGAATTGGGGAGAGATGGCTGAGTGGACTAAAGCGTCGGATTGCTAATCCGTTGTACGCAGTTTTGTACCGAGGGTTCGAATCCCTCTCTTTCCGTTTATTGATGATTTGGCATTTTTTTCTTTTGAACTTATGGAATTTCATTTCTTTTTTTTTTTATTATTACCTGTTTGTTTCATTTTTGACTAGTTCTTTTTGACTAGTTAAAGATGTCAAATAGATAGAAAAACAAAAATGAGTTCAAAATCCAGCACAAGTAAGGAAAAGAAAAAAGATTTTCTTATTCTTCACGTCCAGGATTACGTCCGGGATCATTAGATAGAAATCCGAAGATGAAAAGAGAAACAAAGAATATCACTATCGTGTAAACAAATAGTTTTAGAGTAAGCATTACAAAATCTCCAAGATAATTAAAAAAAAAAAACGACAGAGAAAGAGAATAGATTCTCTTCTATTTCATATTATGTTTCCTTTGAGACTCAGTTTATAAGAAATGAAGTTACTTAAGAAATTGGTTTGTATTAAGAGTTGAGCCTTTTATTTCATATACACAATAAATATCCACGTATTGGTGGTAGACTCAAATCGAATAATAGAATTTTTATTTTTGAATGGAAAAAAAGGAAATGATGAGATGATCCATATTTTTATTGTCTATCCAAAAATTGCAAGATTTGGAATCACAGATTCACACTGTAACACTTATCTGATCTTTCAAAAAGTTCAAATTTGAGTTTTCTAATAAATTCTGACTTTTTTTAGGACATTATTCAAATTAAAGATCTTATCGAAAACTTACAGCAGCTTGCCAAACAAAAGCTAAGAGAAAAAAGAGTAAGGGTATTACTGGCATAAAATCTACAATTGGATTCAAAAAAGCATAAGCTTCAGGTAATTTCCCCAAGAAAAAACTACTTGAATAAAGGGCAGAGTTAATACAGACCAAGCTAAAGATATTAAGCATAACAAAAATGTTGTTCTTTAAGAAAATGAATTGTATTTTTGCTTTTTTTTGAATTCTAATTTTTTTTTTATTATTATATATATTATTACATATATGATATGATTTATTATATATATATATGATTATTATCCATTTTTTTTATTATACTTTTCTATTCACAATGAAATATAAAAGAAAAGAAAAAAGTTGACTTGACTTTGTAATTATTATACAATATAATAGAATAGAATACAAAATGGGGCGTGGCCAAGCGGTAAGGCAGCGGGTTTTGGTCCCGTGACTCGTAGGTTCGAATCCTTCCGTCCCAGATGATATTGATTCATGACATTGACATGAATCGATATCATAGGTTTTTAGCCATAAACCATAAAAAAGGCTTTTCTGGGGGCGTCGGGCATGGTGCCGTAATTGATGAGAGCGGGCTATGGTGCCGTAATTGATGAGAAAGCGGGCTATGGTGCCATGAAAGAAGGTTCGAATCCTTCCGCCCCACGTGATATCGATTCATGAAATCGATATCAGAGGTTTTTAGCCATAAACCATAAAAAAGGCGTTTCTAGGGGATATATTGTTCATCTATATGAGCTTTTTGACTTATTTGTTAAATAATTGAAAATCGAATTGGGACTTATTTGTTAAATAATTGAAAATCGAATTGGATAAAAAAATTTGCAGATAAATGACTATTGATCTATAATAATTAAAATAGAATAATTGAAAATCGAATTGGATAAAAAAATTTGCAGATAAATGACTATTCATCTATAGTATACTCATGTATAGAGAGGAAAAAAGAAAGATCTATGGAAAGAAAGTGGTTCAATTCAATGCTGTTTAATAGGAATTTAGAATACAGGTGTGGTTTAAGTAAACCAATGGATAGTTTTGGTCCTATTGAAAATAACGGTGTAAATGAAGACCCATCTAGTTTAGTAAACGAAGACCCATCTAGTTTAGTAAATGAAGACCCATCTAGTTTAGTAAATGAAGACCCATCTAGTTTAACTGATATTGATAATAGCATTCATAGATGGAAGAACAATAGTGAAAATTGTAGTTATAATCATGGTGATTATTTAGCAGATCCTTATGATAAAACTTTTGCAGTTTGGGATAGTCATAGCAATACTTATGACATATATGCTGCTTTTTATTATACTTATACTAATGATGATGATTGGACAAATACCATGAATCGTTGCATTGAGAGTTATCTTTCTCAAATCTGTGAGGATAGTGACAAATACAATGCCAGTTACGGTGATATTGACTTTAAAAATACTTACATTAATGATACTTACATTTGCGATAAGGGTACTGTAATGATAATAAGGATCACAAATCCTAGAAATGATGCGAATGATATAGATGATACAAATGATCCAAATTATATATACGATCCACTTGATCCTACAAATGATATTGATATAAATGATATATACAATGCATTTACTGCTATAAATGATCCATCAGATACAAATGATACAAATGATATAGACGATCCATTTGAGATATCAGATATAAATGATCCATCAGATACAGATAATATCTATGGTACATACGATCCATTTGAGATATCAGATATAAATGATCCATCAGATACAAATGATACAAATGATATAGACGATCCAGACCATCTATATGATACTGATAGAAAGGATAGAAAGGATATAAGTGAGAGATCTAGTGAGATATATCGTAGAAATAGAGAAAATGATACAAATGATCCACTCTATTGTATGAATAAATTTAGTCATTTATGGGTTCAATGCGAAACTTGCTATGGAATCAATTTTAAGCAATTTTTCCCATCCAAAATGAATATTTGCGAACACTGTGGCGAGCATTTGAAAATGAGCAGTTCAGATAGAATCGAACTTTCGATTGATCCAGGTACTTGGAATCCTATGGATGAACAAATGATTTCTCTGGATCCCATTGAATTTGATTCTATTGAATTGGATTCGGAAGACGAATCTTCGAAAGATCGTCTGGATCAAGAAAACGTTTCTCTGGATCCCATTGAATTTGATTCTATTGAATTGGATTCGGAAGAGGAATCTTCGAAAGATCGTCTGGATCAAGAAAACGTTTCTCTGGATCCCATTGAATTGGATTCGGAAGAGGAAGAAGAGCAATCTTATATCGATCGTCTTGATTCTTATCAAGAAAAGACAGGATTACCAGAGGCAGTTCAAACAGGCACAGGTCAACTAAATGGTATTCCTTTAGCAATAGCTGTTATGGATTCTGAGTTTATAGCGGGTAGTATGGGATCCGTAGTGGGTGAGAAAATAACTCGGTTGATCGAATATGCGACCAATCAACTTTTGCCTCTTATTATAATATGTGCATCCGGAGGAGCGCGTATGCAAGAAGGAAGTTTGAGCTTAATGCAAATGGCTAAAATTTCTTCTGCTTTATATAATTATCAAATCAATCAAAAATTATTCTATGTAGCGATACTTACATCTCCCACTACTGGTGGGGTAACAGCTAGTTTTGGCATGTTGGGGGATATCATTATTGCGGAACCAAACGCAACCATTGCATTTGCGGGTAAAAGAGTAATTGAACAATTGTTGAATGAGGAAGTGCCTGAAGGTTCCCAATCGGCTGACCTTTTATTCGACAAGGGATTATTGGATTCAGTCGTACCACGTCCTCTTTTAAAGGACTTTTTAACTCAGTTATTTCAGTTCCATGGTTTCGTTCCTTTGACTGAAAATCGGACTAAAAATGAAAACTAATGTAGACTATAATTTTATTTAAATTTTTCAATTTTGATCACGAGATCCAATCCGAGTAGGCATGGTTGGTATATCTGATAGTCTCGATCGCAACATGTTCAAATTCGAACATACTTTCTTACGAGCTCTAACTCATAAACCTAACCTAAACCTACTCTTCGAGGGCTAGAGAAAATGATGAATGGATGGATGCTATATCCATTATCGAGAGGCTCGATTAGAAAGAATCGGGGGTATATATCATACATAGTCTCGATATGTTTGTTATCTATGTGGGAGTTCGACCGCGCATTAATTAATAATTATAGGGAGGCTCTATGTATGGTTCAAGTATGGTTGCCGGTCCTAGTAAAAGCTTTCCCCAAAACCTTAGAATCCAGACGAACTGCAACGTTCATAGAAAGAAATCTTCAGTTGGACAACTACAGGCGACATATGACATGGGAATTAGTAGACAAGAAATATCTATGCACATTCTTCCGTCTTTTGGAAGAAGATATTTCTTACGAACAGGAATATAGTTTTGAGGATCATTATAAAAATGAAGATCTTTATACTGGAAAGAAAGATTGTGGTTTGTATGTCTATGACAGAAAGAACGACTGTAGTTTATTTGAAAGAATTTTGTGTGGTATGGGGGAGCGACTCCGGATACCCGTATCTAGAAAAACTTTATCACGGGGCAAAAAATCAAGACTATTTATAATCGGCATGTCAAGAAAACTTGACATCGACATGCATCTAACTGTAGATATAAGAGAGAACAAATATGAGGTCACCGTCTTCCGTGAAGAGGAAAACGACGATAGCGATGACGAATGGGAATGGTAAGATATTAATATATATAATAAATAATAAAAAAAAAATAACATAAATAGAAATATGAAATTGAGGTACGCCAAATTATGATAAATTTACCGTCGCTTTTTGTTCCTTTAGTCGGCCTTGTCTTTCCGGCAATTGCAATGGCGTCATTATTTGTCTATGTTCAAAAAAACAAGATTTTTTAAATACCACAAGTAGTTTTATATATATATAGAATAAGTAAAAAAAATATAATAAAAAAGAAATAGAATAAATTTGAACTTTTCGAAAATCCCACAAATATACTAAAATTCATTGAAATATACTAAAATTCATTCAAAAAAAAGAAGAATGAATTTTAGTATTTTAAATCATAGATAAATAGATAAATATCTATGATCTCCACAACTTCACACCAAGGTCAAATTTAGTATTTTAAAATTCTGAAACACATAAATGAATAAAAAAAAAATTGTTCTAGTTATCGCCCATGTTGCCTTCACCATCTATATCTGCCGGTACACAGGAGACCTTTTAAGAAAGGTCAATCTTGATCTAACAGATAAACTCGCCTTTATTACAGCCACAGTAGAATTCTTTGTGATTATACTTCGCATTGTTCTAGTGTGGCTTTTTTTATATTATTTGATAGAAAGAACTTTTCGCAAGAGGAGGGCAAAAAAACACGGTTTTTGTTCCTATCTCTCAAACGACATCTGGCTCGATACTATACCTGGATCCAGAAATGGTACGATTTTTTTGTTTTCGTACTTTAATTTCTCTCAAACAATCGAAGGAGTATGCCGTTTGTTTGGCGGGTTGTACGACGACAGAATGTTTTTCGATTTGAGGGTCTCGGTCGTCCATCTCCTTACAACACGGAAATATGTAATATTAATTCTCCTTGCAATTATAAATATACTCATAACTATAGGGGGTTCATTTCTATTTTATTGGAATAAAGGGGGTGGCTCAAATTTTTTTGATAAAAAAAATGGACAGGTTTATATTACTCGTTACGGAATCCCTGGAGAGGGTCGTTTTCGTGTTTGGGAAATTAAAATTAAAGATATATCCTGCTTAATATTAGTAACTAATAATATTTGGGGTGATGTGTTATATTTAAAAACCCGCGAACAGGAGACCTTGGCCTTAACGCCTATTAATGGGACTTGTTACAATCTTAGAGAAAAGGGGGCGGAGTTGTCCCGATTCTTGAGTGTACCTATAAAAATTATTCAATTCAATTCCAAAGAATCAAAATAATTACGAATAAATAAAAAAGGGAGAATAGCCTATAATATATCAATTTATATAATAAAATTATATAAATTGATATATTATAGGCTAAGTTGCTCTATTACTTGTATTTACTTGTAATAGAACTTATGCTTGATAGAAAGATTATTATTCTATATAGAATATATAGAGTTGAAAAATGAGATGAAACTGAGGACGAAAAATGGCAAAAAAGAAAGCATTCATTCCCCTTCTATGTCTTACATCTATAGTCTTTTTGCCCTGGTGCATCTCTTTTACATTTAAGAAAAGTCTGGAATCTTGGATTACTAATTGGTGGAATACGAAAGAATCCGAAATTTTCTTGAATAGTATTCAAGAAAAAAGTATTTTAAAGAAATTCCTAGAGTTCGAGGAACTGTTCCTCTTGGATGAAATGCTAAAGGAATACCCGGAAACACGTTTACAAAACCTTCGTATCGAAATCTACAAAGAGACCATCCAATTGATCCAGACGAACAACCAAGATCATATCCATACGATTTTGCATTTCTGTACAAATATAATATGTTTCCTTATTCTAAGTGTTTATTCTATTAGGGGTAATCAAGAACTCATTATTCTTAACTCTTGGGTTCAAAAATTTCTATATAACTTAAGTGACACAATAAAAGCTTTTTCTATTCTTTTCTTAATTGATTTAAGTGTAGGATACCATTCGACTGGTGGTTGGGAACTAATGATTTGGTCTGTCTATAAAGATTTTGGATTTACTCCGAATGATCATATTATATCTTTTCTTGTTTCTATTTTGCCAGCCATTTTAGATACAATTTTTAAATACTGGATTTTCCGTTATTTAAATCGTGTATCTCCGTCGCTTGTATCGATTTATGATTCAATTCCATGAATGACTGAAAAAAAGACCCACTGATCCAATTCTAAAATTTGTTTTTTTTATAGAAAAGCTAAACAGTCCAAATTTCACTTATTCGTTTTACTCGTATTCTTCCTATATTATAGGCAAATAATTGGAGTAAATAGCAGAATCATGGATAGGGAACTGTGCCAGTAACCTACCTAATCTTATTGTAGAAATTTTCAGGATCAAGGATTGGACCATGCAAACTAGAAATGATTTTTCTTGGATAAATAAAGAGATTACCCGATCTATTTCCGTATTGCTCATGATCCATATAATAACTCGAGCACCCATTTCAAATGCATATCCCATTTTTGCCCAACAAGGTTATGAAAATCCTCGAGAAGCTACCGGCCGGATTGTATGTGCTAATTGCCATTTAGCTAATAAGCCCGTAGATATTGAGGTTCCACAAGCGGTACTTCCCGATACTGTATTTGAAGCAGTTGTTCGAATTCCTTATGATATGCAAGTGAAACAAGTTCTTGCTAATGGTAAAAAGGGGGCTTTGAATGTAGGAGCTGTTCTTATTTTACCAGAGGGTTTTGAATTGGCCCCTCCTCATCGTCTTTCGCCCGAGATTAAAGAAAAGATAGGTAATTTGTCTTTTCAAAGCTATCGTCCCACAAAAAAAAATATTCTTGTGATAGGCCCTGTTCCTGGGAAAAAATATAGTGAAATTACCTTTCCTATTCTTTCTCCAGATCCTGCTACTAAGAGAGATGTTTACTTCTTAAAATATCCTCTATACGTAGGCGGGAACAGGGGAAGGGGTCAGATTTATCCCGACGGAAGCAAGAGTAATAATAATGTTTATAATGCTACAGCAACAGGTGTAGTAAACAAAATAATACGAAAAGAAAAAGGTGGATACGAAATAACGATAGTAGATGCATCAGATGGACGTGAAGTGATTGATATTCTACCGCCAGGACCAGAACTTCTTGTTTCAGAGGGTGAATCTATCAAACTTGATCAACCATTAACGAGTAATCCTAATGTGGGTGGATTTGGTCAGGGGGATGCAGAAATAGTGCTTCAAGATCCATTACGTGTCCAAGGTCTCTTGCTCTTCTTGGCATCTATTATTTTGGCACAAATCTTTTTGGTTCTTAAAAAGAAACAATTTGAGAAGGTTCAATTGTCCGAAATGAATTTTTAGGAATGTGAATTTATCAACATATTAAGCTGGTAAAAAGAACTCCATTTTTGTTGATAAATTCTGTAAAGACCATTGGTTCTTTCTAGTTTTTGTATACTATATTTAGAAAATTCCTTGTACCGTAGAATTAGTCAGTCATAGTATGTATATTGTGAAGAAGACTATTTGGTTCTTGGTTTTTTTTTCAACTGCACAATTAATTCGAACCATATGATTATGTTGCTGTTTTCAGATTTTAATGTTCTAGAAATCTTAGAATTTCTATTGTAATAGAATTAACTCGATACTAAACCTAAAAAAATAGATAGGTACAGAATATTAAGTAAATTAACTCGATACTAAACCTAAAAAAATAGATAGGTACAGAATATTAAGTAAAGTAGAAATAGAAAAGGGGAAAACAGGATTCTAGGATGGATAATTTGTCTTTTCCTAGAGTCCGATTCCTTATTCTTTATGTCGAAATCGATAGGTAGTGAAGGAATGGACAAACAAAAAAGAGCGGGAATTGAATTCACCAAATACAACTTTCTTAATTAACTTAAAAAAAAAAAGAATTGAATCATGAGTCTATATTAGAAATATATTTCTATTCGATTTCCATTCTAAGAAAAAGAAAACTCTTTCTTTTGGGTAATCTATAGTAAAAGAATTTAATAGGCTGTTTTCCAATTGTTTTAGAGAACGAATGGAGGGAGATACAATAAGGATTAGATCCAATGGAACTAACAGATGCAAATAAGAGTATGCAAAGGAATCTATCTTGATTCTTTCTTTTTTACTTAATGAAATGGGGGGAAAATAAAACATAGTTCCTACCTATTAGTAGGATTCATTACCTTACTACTTCTAAGTATATTTTTTATTTATGCTTTCAATTTTTCAATTCTACTCCAAATCTGATAAGAACTTGCTAGATGTTCTAATTGGATGTTTCGTCAATGGTGTTAGGACGGAATGGAATCCTTTTTTGACTCTGTACCAGCGATTCCACTATTATTATAAGATATTCTCTAATTTTTAGTGAAAAAGAAAAACAAAAAGAATACAAGAAAAATAAGTAAACAATAAAAAAAGAATTAATAAAAGAATTTATTCATATTGGTATAGATAGGAGACATAATGGACATGGATATAGTAAGTCTTGCTTGGGCTGCTTTAATGGTAGTTTTTACATTTTCCCTTTCCCTTGTAGTATGGGGAAGAAGTGGACTCTAAAGGTAATACTAATGGAGTTAAGGGATCAAACTGTCTCAATTGTTTTATAGCTGGGTTCTTCCAGTTTTGAACTATTTTAGTTATTTTATTAATACTAATTAATGAAATGCAATTCTATCTGGATTTAGAAATTCTCTTGTATTCCTTCCAGTGGTGTAATATATTCCATGTATATATAATATTGAAAAAAACTCTTTGAATCAAACAAATATTTCAATTGTTGCCATCTTGATATCCCGGGAATCCATATAATTGGAAACGGATTACTATTCCAAACCAAATTATTTTGAATATTTCTATTCAATTTAATTAATTTAAATTTTGGAATACTAAAAATATTATTTATTTTTATTTATTAGTTACCGGGATTCTGAAAAGAATCTGAAATCTAAAAATGAAAATAAGAAGAATCAAAATTGCGTTGCTTTTGAATTATTTCAGATTGATTGGAACCAATACAAATAGAATAGATTTATATGAAATAAAGAAAAATGTGGACGCCATGGAATTGACATTCCATATATCTATAGATCGATATCCATATATCCATATGAAAAGAAAATGATAGATTGGTTCCTCCATATGAACTCTTTTTTTTTTTAGTAAAACATTCTATTTTGATCCTACCGTAATAGAGAATATAGTAGAAAGAAATAGATTTGATTTCTTTCTACTATATCGATTTAATAGAATTCTGCTGGTTGTAGTCTGATCATTTTATTTAAAACAAAGATTAAAAGAAATACAAATCCTTTTTTCATTTTTTTCTTCAATCATTGCTAAGAAATAAGAAGTCATGTTTCAGTAAAATTAGTCACTTTGACTTACCGTTTTTACATAAATTATAAGTAAAAAGGCAGTAGGAACTAGAATGAAGAGTGCAGTAGCTATAAATGCGAGAATATTTACTTCCATAATCTCTATGTTTTCTTTCTCTTTAATTTCTAATAAATACTTCGGGATTTAATCCCATAGAAATAAAAAATCTTTCGTCACTAAATTCAATGGTATAAATAGCATCTCGATGATATCCAATCGGATCAATATCACGAATAACAATATGTGAGCTATCAAATCAATAATTCATGGTCGAGAATTGAATAGTATAACATCGGAAGATGTTTTATCCATACCAAATAAGAAAATGACTTTCTGATGCAATCAAAAAGTCCTTTTTCTTTCTTTGTCCGAACCTTTCCCTTAAACTAAAAAAGAAAGAAGGGGAATACCCATTAGAAATGATATTTTTTTTATTTTTATTCCCTTTCATACACGAAATCCATTGATATTTTTTGGATTTGTATCCATCGGGACTGACGGGACTCGAACCCGCAGCTTCCGCCTTGACAGGGCGGTGCTCTGACCAATTGAACTACAATCCCAGGGAAAAAGTCGTATAGTATAGATCCATATTCTTACAATTTCATCCAAACTCTTTGTTTTTCTATTTGAGATTCGAACCCCTGTATAAAGAGGCTTACTTCTATATATATTCCTATTTTGTTTGATGGGTCTGCACTTTATCGACACGGATGACTCGCATCGCAATCCGTTCGTTATTGCCAACTTGATTTCAAAATAAATGAATCAAGGAAACAAAACAAAAAAGAGTCTTTTTTGTTTTTTAACTTTAACCCTTTCCTTAGACTTTAAACTTACGGATCCCGATAGGAATTTTGCAAAATCCGAATTTGTGGAAAAAAATATGTAAGTAATATGGAAAAAAGACATAGGACTCGAGATTCTAATCTTCTGTATCCGAACCCATTGGTGATTTTAAGAGAACACCAAATGGGTTCTATCATTTCATGGTGGATCCGTAAATATTTTTGGGCCGAGCTGGATTTGAACCAGCGTAGACATATTGCCAACGAATTTACAGTCCGTCCCCATTAACCGCTCGGGCATCGACCCAGGAAGAATCCAATTTAGTCTTTATTGATAATCCCTGATCCATTTCCTTTCGTAGTACCCTACCCCCAGGGGAAGTCGAATCCCCGTTGCCTCCTTGAAAGAGAGATGTCCTAAACCGCTAGACGATGGGGGCAGCCTTGCCCGACCTCCATTCTACTATGTTCATAGTATGAACAGTTTTTTGAAATTGTCAATATAATGGAATGATTCGATCAGAAGGATCTTTCCATCTTTCAGAATTCCTTAGAATTTTTTGATTCATCCTTTCGATTTCGAAATTGTTCATTCCAATCACCAATCTAGAATTCAACAAAATAAAAAAGAAAACGAAGTAATGCGAAAGAAACCAAAATAAACATAGAATCCTTTCTGGGAATAATTGATTTGCTGGAACAGGGGGGCGGGCATTAAGACCTTATTTCTTTCACTTTCATTCAGTGTTAAGAAGATTGAATTAGGTATATTTCTATTTCACACTAAGTCGGGAAATAAAAAACGAGAATGAATCCGGAAATTGAGTAAAAAAGAATAAAGATCAATAAGAATTGAGTTGAGGGACAGGATAGAATCTATTTATCAAAGATTCAGAAATATTTGAATTAGGTAGGGGTACATGTATCAATGAAATAAATTTCGTGTTATCATGAAGATGACTTCAATTCGAATGGGTTTTGAAAAATGGAATTCCATTGATATTTATCAAATCCAATATGAATAAATTCTTTTTTCACTATACTCGTCAATCCCATTTTTTGTTCGTTAATGAGTTGCTATGTACAAAAAATAGATCTATGTACATATATATAAATCAGATTTATATATATATTTCGGATATATATAATAAGTATATGCAGTAACAAATAGATGTACTAAACTCATATTCATATTGGCTGATTCTGTATTCGGGAATTGACTCAAACGGCGCCCTTTTAACTCAGCGGTAGAGTAACGCCATGGTAAGGCGTAAGTCATCGGTTCAAATCTGATAAAGGGCTTTTTTTTTATCAAAAAATAATAACAGTCGTATTCCTATTTGAAGGAAGATATACAAATATTCTTGATATTTGTAAGAAGTTTCTGTTTGTAATAAAATAAAAAAAAAACTAAGGAATAGTTGAATTTCATTAATCGAATTTCGAATTTAAACTCTATTAAGTTATTGTTATCATTCGAATAGAGTAAACTCATTCTAGTTAGAAAGGGAAATAGTATTCTTTTCTATATATATAGATTTCTTTTTTTAGAATGTGATATTTGCTTGAATTGTCAGATACTGCTATTTTCGATTATTCCAATCAAATAAAGGGAGAGATTCTAAAAAAAGTAAGTGGACCTAACCTATTGAATCAGAACTATATCCACTATTCTGATATTCAAATTGGATAGAAATGAAATTCGAACAGTGGATCTTTTTTTCTTTTGAATACCTTTTTGGTTCTAACTCTGCAAGAATCTGTCGATATTTCGGATAAAATCTTATTGTTCCTAGGAATCAATTGCTACTCCTCTCCTCCAGTGGAAGGGCTTATTCTAAGTTCCAACAGACAAGTCATTTGACTTCAAAATATCTTTTTTCCGAATACAAGAAAAGATCCAAATTGATTTCTATTATTTCTTTAAGATATGTCTATAAAAAGGATAGAAAAATCCATCAAATCATGACTTCGAGTATCAAACATTTGGTTTTCATATCTATGTATACGAGATTTTGAAGGCAATTAATGGACGAAACTTTCACTTAGAATCTATTATTATTAATAAAATTCCCTAGAATATTCAAAAATATGACAGATAGATAAAAAAATAAATAGAGAAAAATAGTCCAATTTATTACCTCGATCCGCAAGAAAGGGTATACGTCGGAATTAGATTAATCTGAATGACAGAAAAATAGAACAAAGAAGACAATAAAAGAAATCAATGTAAAATAGAAAATCAAAATAGGATCCTCTAGTAGTTTTCTAGACATACAAATTCGAATAATATAGAAAACTTTTTTTTTTTGATTTCACGAACAAGAATAATCTTATTTGATAAAAGCAGAGTAGTATGTCTGGGGATCCGCTGGTAACGAGAGTAAGAAAAGCGATCGATCATTTGTTTATGGAATAGTTCTTTAAAAAATGTATTTATATGATTTATGAGTCATAAGACAATTTTCGAGTGATGACTTAGGGAATTTTTTTAGAATAGAAAGGAATAAGCCAATTAATTAAGTTAATGGATTTGACCTAGATTAGATATCAATCGACAAAAAAATAATTTTTCTATTCGAAACCCAGTAGAAAAGAAGGGACAGTCTACGAGAAATCATATCATATATAAAATGAAAAAAGCCTCGAAGGTTCCATCCCTGAAAATGCTAGGAGGTGTTTGGAAATGGTTTGAAGTAGTTGAATAGGAGGATTACTATGACTATAGCTCTTGGTAAATTTACCAAAGATCAAAATGATTTATTTGATATTATGGATGACTGGTTACGGAGGGACCGTTTTGTTTTTGTGGGTTGGTCCGGTCTATTGCTCTTTCCTTGCGCCTATTTTGCCGTGGGGGGTTGGTTCACAGGTACCACCTTTGTAACTTCATGGTATACTCATGGATTGGCAAGTTCCTATTTGGAAGGTTGTAACTTCTTAACTGCAGCAGTCTCTACTCCTGCTAATAGTTTAGCACACTCTTTGTTGTTACTGTGGGGTCCTGAAGCACAGGGAGATTTGACCCGTTGGTGTCAATTAGGTGGTCTGTGGACTTTTGTTGCTCTTCAC